CAGAAGGAATTGTTCTATCTTCAAACTCACCTTCACCAAGCGTAGGTTTATTTCAATAATTTGGTTCTTTCTATCCCGAATCACATATCTTTCTCATAATACTGAAGTCTAAAAAAAGAATCAAATCGCACCATCTCTGTAATAGGTAAATGCCTTTTTTTCTCCTGAAGTTGTCGGAATTATTCGTAATAGAATATTGGCTACAATTGAAGAGGTCTTATCAATAAAATTTACATTTATCCGAGATCTAGGCATAATTAGCAATCCTTTCTATAATCTATAATTAGAATTCTTTTCATTACCCTTCGGGGAAAATGATCCCACAAACAAAGGAATTGTACAATACGAAATAACATAAAACAGACTAATTCTAAAAATGTGGACCTTCCGCTCAAATTGTCCCATTTTGTTTGGACAAGGGGAGATATGAAATATTTGAATCAGATTGGATTTCATTACAATTTCGTAGTATACCAATGAACGGAACTATTACTATTCAACTAAGATTTCATCTAAGTTGAATAACCAAGGACTTTCTTTTACTACGGATTTTGATAACTCGAGAAGTTTTTATTTGGTTATGATCCAAAGAGGAAAAAGAATAATTATTCCATGATAAAATAGAGTAGAGTAACCATCCGTTTTGTTTACATGACGTGTATACGTCATGCCATACAATGGAAATAAAAATCCATGGGATGATTCATGAATTTGTAATAGATCCATGGGGTAGCTGATGAGAGAAGTTGGTGTTGAGAAATAGGAAATTTGAAAGGAATTATTCCTATGGAACCATTGATCGGTCATAGCTGTACTGCAATAATATGAATGACTCGCTATTCACTCGGTTTCTGGTCAATAATAAGATTATGTAGGAAAGATGGCCGAGTGGTTCAAGGCGTAGCATTGGAACTGCTATGTAGGCTTTTGTTTACCGAGGGTTCGAATCCCTCTCTTTCCGTTTCTGTTAATTCACCAACGTGACCGACCACAATGTATCCAATCAAATAACAACTGATACCATTTTTCCAGCAATAAGACTATTTCTTATTTGATAGAAATTCTCTATTCCTAATTACATTACTGCGGTACGTAAAATAAAAATATCGGAAAGAGCAAAAAAGAAAAAAAATCCTACTGCGGATCTATTTGTAATACGTGAATGAGAAAAATGCGGATCAAGGCCCTTAGATCTATTTACTTCGTCGAAAAGAGGGAAAAATTCTCTGAATCTTTCTTTGTTATTTTCGTTAGGTTCAAGTCTGGCGGGAATAATATTCTACAACTAACAACTCATTTATTTTCAAACCGATCCATTTACTATCTATTATTTGATTTACTAATCCTTTATATTGGAATGAGTCAATAGTCAAATGTTTTGGCAATTCCTCGGGAGGGGGTGAAGCAATATAATTTTGAATCAGAGCTTTCGATCTTTGTTTATCCTTCGTAGTAATAATATCTCGGGGTTTGCAACGATAACTTGGTATATTCACTATACGACCATTAACTAAAATATGTCTATGGTTAACTAATTGCCTAGCTCCAGGAATGGTCGAAGCCATACCCAATCGAAAAAGGATGTTATCCAAACGCATCTCAAGTAGTTGTAGTAAAACCCGACCTGTTGACCCTTTGGCTTTTCCAGCGATATGTACATATCTAACTAATTGTCGCTCCGTCAGACCATAATGAAAACGCAATTTCTGTTTTTCTTCTAGACGAATACGATATTGCGATCTTTTCCCAGAACGCAATTGGGTTTTAAGATCACTTCCGGATTTAGGTCTTTTACTAGTTAGTCCTGGTAAAGTCCCCAGACGGCGTATTTTTTTGAAACGAGGTCCTCGATAACGAGACATAAAGACTCCTTTTTTTTTTTATTGAAATTTCATTTTACAGAAGAAATCTTAAATTAAGACTGAATTAAAGGATAAACAAAGTAAAGCTAAATTTACTGAAGTATTACAAAGTAGAATGAAATGAATTCTATAAATTCTATAGTATTACAAAGTAGAATGAAATGAATTCTATTAATATCCGGATTTTTTGTATATGAAGTTGAGGCTCCGTTTTATGATTTGTTCTGTAGAGATCTAATTGCTCCAATCCATTTTTTATTCATAGTTACAAGTTACCACGACATAATAGATCGGTGATCCAACATTTTGAGAAAAGGAGAGATTATCAATCATGGAAAAATCGATAGATAAAAAAAAGCCAGCTATCGGAATCGAACCGATGACCATCGCATTACAAATGCGATGCTCTAACCCCTGAGCTAAGCAGGCTCACATAACAGAAATAGAAATAGTATAACAAATAGAAATAGTGTATAGGAATTCAGGAAACTGCTGGATCTTAGCTTAGGGCTATTAGCTATTAATTTAATATGAACTATATAGTTCATAGTTCTATTGTTATATCTATATCATTAGATATATTAGTTATAACTAATAATATAGAACTAGATATGACTAAATAGAATTAATAGAATTCTATTTATCTAATAGATAAATTTCTAATAGCTAATAGAAATATATGACTAATTAGTAGAATTTTAATTCTATCATATTAATGTAATTAATTATTATTTATACATTATACATTCTATTATATACATTTTTTTATATTTATACATTATATTTATATTTTTTAATATGTATATAATGATAATTTAAAATTATCAATAAGGATAAAGATACAATCAAAATTAAAATGAGACATTCTTCTGGTTTCATTCGGAAAAGGAAGAGATAGGACGAAAAAAAAAGAAGAATGAATATCGACCGTTCCAGTATTCCAAATCGCACTGTAAAAAAGAAAGGGAGGGAGAAACATATATATATATGGGATATATCTATCCATATTGAATTGCGGATACATCAATGATAGAATCATTTCTGATTGAAACAAGGTTTATCCAATAGAAATAAACTGATATAGGATCGCCAAAAAAATCAAATAGCAGCATACACTTTTTCGATATGGGAATCATTATCTAATGAATTCAACGGTTCAAAAATAAATGAAAGAGATGGGTGGAATTCCAACTGGATCTTGGTCTCAAATCAAAAGGGGATATGGCGAAATTGGTAGACGCTACGGACTTGATTGGATTGAGCCTTGGTATGGAAACCTACTAAGTGGTAACTTCCAAATTCAGAGAAACCCTGGAATTTTAAATGGGCAATCCTGAGCCAAATCTTTACTTTATTTTGAGAAAACAAGGGTTTATAAAACTAGAATAAAAAAAGGATAGGTGCAGAGACTCAATGGAAGCTGTTCTAACGAATGGAGTTGACTACGTTGTGTTGGTAGCTGGAATTCCTCTATCGAAATTAGAGAAAGGACGGCCCTAGATAATATATCTAATAATAATATATCTAATACGTACGTATACATACTAACATATCAAACGATTAATCACAACCCGAATCTATCGAATATATATATGAAAGAAAAAATTCAGAGTTATTGTGAATCCATTCCAATCGAAGTTGAAGGAAGAATCGAATATTCAGTGATCAAATCATTCATTCCAGAGTTTGATAGATCTTTTGAAAAACTGATTAATCGGACGAGAATAAAGAGAGAGTCCCGTTCTACATGTCAATACCGACAACAATGAAATTTATAGTAAGAGGAAAATCCGTCGACTTTAGAAATCGTGAGGGTTCAAGTCCCTCTATCCCCAACAAAAAGTCCATTTTACTTACTAACTATTTATCCTCTTTTTTTCATCAGTGGTTCAAACAAAATTCACTATCTTTCTTTCTCATTCACTCTACTCTTTCACAAATGGATCCGAAGAGAAATCTTTGGATCTTATCCCAATTTGGATGGATACGATACCTGTACAAATGAACATATATGGGCAAGGAATCTCTATTATTGAATCATTCACATTCCATATCATTATCCTTACATTTATTAGATAAAATTTTTTAATACTTTACTTTATTTAGATTTAGTCCCTTTAATTGACATAGATACAAGTACTCTACTAGGATAATGCACGGGAAATGGTCGGGATAGCTCAGTTGGTAGAGCAGAGGACTGAAAATCCTCGTGTCACCAGTTCAAATCTGGTTCCTGACACATGAATAATATATCGGATAGATATTCATACAAATTAATCGAAACAGATCAGGATATATATTCGTTAATAGGTTAATAGTCAAGAGCATGATACATACTTATTCATCTAGCGTATAGATATATACCTCCATTTTTAGAGATGGGTAAAAAATATATGTATGGTTATGGTAAAGAACTAAAGTGGGATTATGTTCCCTTTTTTTTTTCTTTTTTCTTTCTTGTTTGTTCATATTGTGCTTTCTCTCACTCAAAAAGAGTGCTAAGTCTTCATATATATATATAAAGTAAAAAAAATATAGAGGGGTTGAAGGATAGGAATAGACAGGATGCATTTCAGACACAGTACAAATAAAATTCAATCCCTTTTTATTTCGGAATTTCGCTTTTTCTTTTATATTTATTCTATTTCTTCACTCTTGCTTACGTTACTTTCTGAGGTCTGTCTAAGTGATGTGCGCGGTACAAAGTTCATGGTGCAGAACTCTTTTGATTCATCTTTTTTTTTCTGCTCATACAAAATAGATATTATCTTTTACAAATTCGGAAATAGCAATGAAGCCCTTTTTAGGCCTATCCATAATACGAATTAGAGTCCAGTTACTCTGTTTCATCTAGAACAGAACGTAAAAATATTCTATTCCTTGACTTGAATGAAATCTGGAGTTGTGTCGTATAAGTGAACATTAGTTTCCTTATCATTCAATGAGCATCTTGTATTTCATAGAAATTGGGGGTAATATAGTCCTTACGTAAGGGCCAGCCTATCCAACTTTCAGGCATCAAGATACGTTTAAGGCGTGGATGATTATCATAAGAGATTCCCAACATATCATAAGATTCGCGTTCTTGAAAATCAGCACTTTTCCAAATCCAGAAAACAGACGAGATTCTAGGATTAT